ATTTACTAGTTATATCATCCGCAATCGCCTGAATCTCGAGACGTTCTTCGAACCAATCATAGACTTTATTGAGATAGATAACTTATGAACCCCCCCAAGAACTGTATGTGAGACTTTCATCTCGTACAGCTCAAGCAGACCCACCCAAATAATGATTAATACTGATTTCAATTTAAAAATATATAGAATAGAAAGTTTAAAACTTATTAATCGCCTATTTTCTTTTTTCAGAATATAGAAAAGAATCTAAATATGCGAGTTCTTCTTTGTAGTGATAATGCCAAAATATCAAGTCGGCTCATTCGTCTTTTTATTGATTCTTACTACGGGCCTCTTGAATAGTCTCTTTTCCTTTTTTCTTTGATTTTTCCTTTTTTATAATATGGCTTTTTGTTTTTTTTATCATTGATAGGAATTTCTCTTGTTAAGACCCTAGGACTTGATTGAACCCACAGATTCGTACTAAAACCACGATGATTTAATAAAAAACCCAAAGCTAAGCACAATGATTTTTTTGAGTCAGAACCATTGGCTTATCACTTATTCAATCAATAAGATAGGTATTATGGTTAATAATACAAAAAAATTTGTTTGTTGGTTAAAGAAAATAGGCATAAATTAAGGAGTTTGAAATAATAAAAATCTTTCAATTTCTAACTTCTCGTTTTTCTTTGAAAAGAAATTTTTTTGAATCCGATCTCGAGGTTTGAATATTAAATATGAATCATAGGTCAAATATTTCTTGATCTATTTTAGCTATTCCGTGTTTCAAATACCAAAAGAAATATCAGACGAAGTAGAACCATCTCTATCAAGATAAGATGACAGACTCATTATTCTGTATTATCAATAGGATCAATTATAAACAAGTCACACACTCATATTCCGGAAATACAGAAAGAAATTCCGCGATCGAACTACCAAAAGGCGGGTTAAAAAATAGAAATCGGAATCCTAAAAATTCACTTTCTATTGAAAAATCAGAATATACTGGTTCTTTTCAATTTCATTTTGTTGTGGATTTAAGTCATTGAAATTCCATCCAGTAAAACAGAAGAATTATAAATTTCCAAAATAATAGATAGGAATACTGCAAATAACGCCATTGCAACTCCCATCAAAGGCGTAGTTCCCCATCCAGGAGCTACTTTACCATATTCCGAATTCAACGGTTTCAATAAAACCCCTATGGTAGTAGGTTTTGGACGAAATTTAGAACTACCCTCAACCGTTTGTGTAGCCATAAATCCGATTATATTCATTGAGATTTGTTGACTTTGTATACCATTCTGTTGTAAATAAATTATTTTAGAATAGATCCATTGTGGTCTTAAAATTATAAAAATAAAAATTATCTAATAATGGAAACAGCAACCCTAATCGCCATCTTTATATCTGGTTTACTTGTCAGTTTTACGGGGTATGCTTTATATACCGCTTTTGGGCAACCCTCTCAACAACTAAGAGATCCCTTCGAGGAACACGGAGACTAGTCGAAGTAATGAGCCTTACCTATGGGAAGGCTCATTACTTCAATTGAGATAATGAAAAATCATTTCATCTTTTTAGTTTGAATTTTAGGGGGTTCCCTAAAAAAGATAGCGAAAAAAATTATCCCTAGAGTCGAGACTAATAGAAATGTATAAACCAAGGCTTCCATAAATTCGATTGTGGTTTACAATTATAGCTTCCATACCTGTTTAATTAGGATTAGTTTCCCGATAATGATAGAGTAAACAAAAAAGGGGACGGTGATTCAAATCAAGATTGTGCTCATATCCTATGTAATGTAAAAATAAAATCAAAATATAGGCAAAAAAGAACAAAGCAATATTGGATTAAACTCCTTGTCTTCTTGTAGTTGGATCCCCAATCTTTTGGAATGCGCCAAATTCGACTTGAAGATCTAAGTCGGGGTCAATGCCAGCAAAAACATCTCTGAACAAGGTTCGAGACCCATGCCAAATGTGTCCGAAAAAGAAGAGTAGTGCAAAGGAAGCATGTCCAAAAGTAAACCAACCCCTCGGACTACTACGAAAAACACCATCTGATTTCAAAGTAGCACGGTCTAATTCGAAAATTTCACCCAATTGAGCACGTCTAGCATATTTTTTCACAGCAGCAGGATCGCTATAACTGACTCCGTTGAGTTCACCACCGTAAAACTCAACAGTTACACCTACTTGTTCAACGCTATACTTAGATTCTGCTCTTCTAAAAGGAACATCAGCTCTAACAATTCCGTCCCCATCTATCAAAACGACCGGAAAGGTTTCAAAAAAAGTAGGCATACGACGTACAAAGAGTTCATGTCCTTCTTTATCTCTAAAAATAGGGTGTCCTAACCATCCAACAGCTATTCCGTCGCCGTTGTCCATTGAGCCCGCTCTAAATAATCCTCCTTTCGCCGGATTATTCCCAATGTAATCATAAAAGGCCAATTTCTCGGGAATTTTCGACCAAACTTCTGATAAACTTTGATTTTCGGCTAGCCCAGTAGTTACTCGTCGGTATATTTCTTGCTGAAAGTATCCCTGATCCCATTGATAACGGGTGGGGCCAAATAATTCGATCGGAGTAGTTGCTGAACCATACCACATAGTTCCGGCAACAACAAAAGCTGCAAAAAAGACAGCAGCGATACTACTAGACAGAACCGTTTCAATATTGCCCATACGTAATCCTTTATATAGACGTTGAGGCGGACGGACGCTAAGATGGAATAGACCAGCTAATATGCCTAATGTTCCTGCTGCAATATGATGAGAGGCTATCCCTCCTGGAACAAAAGGATCAAAACCTTCCACACCCCATGCTGGACTTACAGGTTGTACTTTTCCAGTCAGTCCATAAGGATCGGACACCCATATTCCGGGACCGTACAAGCCTGTTACATGAAATGCACCAAAACCAAAACACGCCAACCCGGAAAGAAATAAATGAATGCCAAAAATCTTAGGCAAATCTAACGAAGGCTTTCCTGTACGTTCATCAGAAAATATTTCTAGATCCCAATACACCCAATGCCAAATAGCTGCCAAAAAGCACAAGCCAGAAAACATAATATGCGCTCCGGCCACACCTTCGTAACTCCAAATGCCGGGATCTTTTACAGTTCCTCCTGTAATACTCCAACCGCCCCATGAATTGGTTATTCCTAAACGAGTCATGAAAGGTATAACGAACATACCCTGTCTCCACATTGGATCAAGAACGGGGTCAGAGGGATCAAAAACTGCTAATTCATATAGAGCCATTGAACCAGCCCAACCAGCAACCAAAGCTGTATGCATGATATGGACAGAAATCAACCGGCCGGGATCATTCAATACAACGGTATGAACACGATACCAAGGTAAACCCATGGAAATACCCCTTTATCAAAAAAAAATAACACTATGTTACTTTATTGCATTGGAAAAGACTATTACTATGCAATGGACCCCTTCCTTTTGTTCAATGGATTACCTTGGAATAGGGGTTACTGCTTGTTCTATTCTGTTGGTAATAGTAATAATGGAACAATTTTGTTTGTAGGAACAAAGATAAACAAATATATTCTATACTCGATAAGTAGCAATACGCAATGGGGAGTTTATACCATTATCTACTAGGAAATGCTTTCATACTCCTTTATTATTGGAAGATTATATTGGTAATAATTTTCCTTTATTTTGTCTTTGAAAACTAAACCTTTCTAATTTATGCAGAAAATAAAATAAAGTTTGATATTATAAAGACAAAAATTATTACGTTTCCACATCAAAGTGAAATAGAGTAATTCATTTTTTTTTTCATTTAATGCCTATTGGTGTTCCAAAAGTTCCCTTTCGAAGTCCTGGAGAGGAAGATGCATCTTGGGTTGACGTATAGTGCGACTTGTCAGATATATTGGGTCATATGGGATTTCCCCATTCTCTTTTCCGATTGAGATATCCTCCCTTTCGCCCAAGAAAGATTGATTGAATCATCCAAAATTTGGAGCGTGAAATGCAATTAAATCTATTTTTTAGTTTTAGGGGGATTTAGATTAATATTATCAGTTCTAATTTTTTATGGTTGGCTCGGTTGGACCAACAAAATAAAGTATCCAGGCTCCGCTTATAAAAAGCCTAATCGCAATTGGTAATATATTGCAGATTATTACTTGTATTATCTAGTTTATTTACTTTAAACTTTTAATTGTTTCGATTTGAAATTAAAAATAAATAGAAAAAAAGCGATCTCAATCTTAATAACTCGAATAAAGAAATGAATAGGTTAAATATTGAAACTGATGAAAGAAAAGATATGAAATAAATAAAAAACGATAAATTCTAAGCAAAAAACAAGTGGTATTGGAAACATTTGTCCTATACGGGCAAATAGAAATCGGACAGATCTTTACCCGGAGTAGAGCATAAACCTAAAAAAATTAAGGCGACCCATTCAAAAACAAGAAAATACCATCGTGATTTGTATTGGATTTCGATGATATGATACATCAAAGAAAAGTAAGTTCGATAAAATGAGTCAATTCTATTTTGTTTTTTTTTATTATAGAATCTACACATTGATTTTTTTCACAATTTTGTTTGAACCGTATGCATCAAAAGGTGCATGTACGGTTCCTAAGGGATATCATTTTACCCTAATCAACCGACTTTATCGAGAACGATTACTTTTTTTAGGTCAAGAAGTCGATAGCGAGATCTCAAATCAACTTATTGGTCTTATGGTATATCTCAGTATCGAGGATGATACCAAGGATTTGTATTTGTTTATAAATTCTCCAGGCGGGTGGGTAATACCCGGAATAGCTATTTATGATACCATGCAATTTGTGCGACCAGATGTACATACAATATGCATGGGATTAGCGGCTTCAATGGGATCTTTTATACTGGTCGGAGGAGAAATTACCAAACGTTTAGCATTCCCTCACGCTTGGCGCCAATGAGTTTTTAGTTTGAGTGAAAAAAGAAGACTATGCCTTCACCATATGAAATATTAATATTAAGTAATAATAGCATGGCACTTTGAATTCGATACGAGACCCGTTTTTCTATTTGAGTTTCAAAACATTTGATTATGTATCGAAAGAGTAGTATGAAATGAAGAGTATTCCCGATTTTCTATCAGGAGTCCATTTCAGCGTCACAAACTTTTTTTCATAGAAAAAGACTTTTGAATAGAGTACAAAAAAATTGCTTTCTTTTTCGGATCAAAAAGAAACTTTGGGATTGCTGAATTACAGATAAAATAAATATAGAAAGCAACGGAGCCATCATAGTATTTTTGAGTTCCTACGAAAAGAAGGGTGGTAATTGGATAATTTACTGATCTGGATCTGATCGATTCTATCGATTTCTTCAACGGTAAAATAAAAGTAAATTCCATTGTCGAGCCGTATGCAATGCGAAAAAGATGCACGTACGGTTGTTCAATTCTATATTTTATTGTTATTCCGTATTTCTTCTCTTCGCCTAATTGTCCGAGATAGAAGAAATTTTTTTATGGTATATCATCAGGGTAATGATTCATCAACCCGCAAGCTCGTTTTATGAAGCCCAAACGGGAGAATTTCTCCTGGAAGCGGAAGAACTATTAAAATTGCGCGAAACCCTCACAAGGGTTTATGTACAACGAACGGGCAAACCTTTATGGGTTATATCCGAGGATCTGGAAAGGGATGTTTTTATGTCAGCAACAGAAGCCCAAGCTCATGGAATTGTTGATCTTGTAGCGGTCGAATAAGACGAATAAAAATAGTTTAACATTATATAATTTTTTCTTATTACGAGGTTTATCAGTCTGGGTTTAATATTCTATTAACTAGAAATACATTCGGTTAGGATTGATCTAAACCAGCCCATTATGTATATGATTCAACATGCCAACTATTAAACAACTTATTAGAAACACAAGACAGCCAATCAGAAATATCACGAAATCCCCCGCTCTTCGGGGATGCCCTCAACGTCGAGGAACGTGTACTAGGGTGTATGTGTGACTCGTTCAGATTATGAGCTGGAACAAAAACAAACGAAAGGAAATAATTTTTCCAGTATCAATGATCCGTACTGGTGAATAATTGAGAATCACTCTCTACAATTAATAAAATGAAAAAGATCCATTCATCTATTGGGTATGAAATTTATGGTTTCTGTTGGTATAAATCGGATTTAAAATAAGAAAAAACTTCCCATCGGTACCGAACGTTATCCATTTAGCAGGGAATCTTATTTTAAGAGCAAAAAAATTCTGCTCCCATTCTTGCAAGAACGGACTAACAGGGTCAGCTATCCAGCTAATCTTCCAAATTAAATACCGTTACTGTATAGGTGGATCTCGTTGTGAAAGACCTATTACTGGAGAATTCATGGGTAGAGCCAAAAAGTTTGAACTGTACAAGTTATCAATAAAATTATGGAAATGAAGTAAAGGGCTCCGGTGTATAGAAAGGACCTCACCGTTTAAAAAGTAACCATAGAAACGAAGGAACCCACTATTTCTTTAATTATCCCTATTTGAATTTATATATTTTTTTTTACTTTGATACATTGTTTTGTTGATACATTAATACAATAATACAATTCATTTTTTATTTTTTTTCTTGTTTCAAGACCAAATGTCGAAACAAAATAGTGGTTGGGAAGGTTATAGTAGCAAAAGCCATTGGAATTCTTTTTTTATACATTGGAAAAATCCGTTTTGTTATTAACAGATCAGGAGGAAAAAAGAATAACTCAACGAAAGAAAATAAATTAGTTATTCATCAAAGTTTTATTTATTCAATGACTAGAGTTAAACGAGGATATATAGCTCGAAGACGAAGAAAAAAAATTCGTTTATTTGGATCAAGCTTTCGAGGGGCTCATTCAAGGCTTACTCGAACTATTGCTCAACAGAAAATAAGAGCTTTGGTTTCGGCCCACCGGGATAGAGATAAGCAAAAGAGAGATTTTCGTCGTTTGTGGATCACTCGGATAAACGCAGTAATTCGCGAAAGGGGGGTATACTATAACTATAGTAAATTTATACACGATCTGTACAAGAGACAGTTGCTTCTTAATCGTAAAATACTTGCACAAATAGCTATATTAAATAGAAATTGTATTTATATGATTTACAATGAGATGATAAAAAACGAAGATTCGAAAGAATACCTCGAAATGATTTAAATTAAGTTCCCCGGAGTTTATTCTCCGGGAGTATAGAGTAGATATTAGTCTGAAAAAATACGATAAATAGAAATAAATCAAAATCAAAAAATCCATTCAAAAAAAAAAGAATTCCCAATTTTTATATTATCTTATTTATCTTACGACGTGACAATCAAATTTAGATTCTTCTAGATTCTCCTCTTTTTTTAGAACAAAACCGCAATCCATTCAATATTAAATAAAGAAAAAGAATAACTCTATTTTTTTTATTTATTTTTGGTTCGAAAACTAGCAGTTCGAGTAGTCGACTCGGTTCTTTCAAATTGTTTTTCATTATTAAGAAAGGGTAACAAAGATAAAATACGAGCTTGTTTTATAGCAATAGTAATTAATCGTTGTTGTTTCAAGGTCAATCTATTTACTCGCCTAGATAAAATTTTTCCTTGTTCACTAATAAATCGACTAATTAAACTCATGTTTCTATAATCAATTCGATCCCCCGATCCAATCGGGGGCAAACGCCTACGAAACGATCTCTTGGATTTAATAAAGGGTCGCTTAGATTTATCCATAGTTTTTTTAGTTTATTCCTTAAGACTGAAAATCCTATTTCTTAATTTTTCTTTTTTTTAGGTACAGCCAAATATAAGATTCGATTTGTTTATTTCTATTTTATATATTATATATAATAATATGAAATTTATATATTATATATAATAATATGAAATCTTTAACTTTAATTATAATAATAGATTTTCTATAAAAAAATCCTATATTATATAATTTGTCGGCTTACTTGAAAGGAGAATATACAGACGCCCGGTTCGATCTATTTCTTTATCTCTCCATGAATTGTATGTTGGTAACAATAGGAACAGAATTTTCGTAATTCCAACCGACTAGGCGTATTGTGTCGATTCTTTTGAGTAATATATCTGGAAACACCTCTTGATCCCTTATTAAGACTCTTTCGAACACAACCAGTACATTCCAAAATGACTTTTACTCGGACATCTTTACCCTTAGCCATGAACCTCCTTTGTATATTTGATTCAAGCAACTTTTCTATTTAAAGAAAAAATAGAAAAGTTGCAAAAATAGAAGTTGCTAACTAGAAATAGAATTCGAAAGATTTTTTTGAAACCAATAGAATAAGAATAATATATAAGTTAAGTAAAGAAATACTACGGAATCAAATTCAAAATTTAACGATATTTTTAATCACAGCATTTCATTCTCAATTTTCGTTAAGCCCTTCCCATATCAATAAATAACTAGAATGAAAAAAAGGGGAATGTCAACGCATCTGGGAAAAAACGATTTATTTCTATTAATAGACCAGCTAAAGACCCAAACCATAAAGTACTTAGTACCGGTGCCACGGAAAGATATGTTTTGAAATCTCGCATTTAAAATTCTCCTTTTTAATTTTTTGTCTTTAATGTAAAAAAAAGTAATCCATATCTAATCTATGATCTGATGTATATATGATAGTTAAAGTTAAAGACTACTTGCGTTTGTATAAGTCAAATAAAAATGTACAATAATAATATAATTTCATTTATATATTCGTTTATTTTATTTAATACTTAGTAGATAAGATATTTTTTTAAGAAAAAGAATAAGATATCCCTTCCTGCTGAACTGAACATTCCCGAAAAATATTTTTTTAGTTTACAACAGGTTTATCATATACATAAATAGAAATTTCTATTTATATGGTAAAGGATATGGAAAACAAGAGAAAGATTCCTTACAATTAAACTATAAAACCTACTTGAAAGGGATGTAGCGCAGCTTGGTAGCGCGTTTGTTTTGGGTACAAAATGTCACGGGTTCAAATCCTGTCATCCCTACCTAATTACTTTTACTCGGAGAAGTAAGGAGGAATTTTTTTAAATTTTGATTAAAATTGGACATACGCTACGTAATTTATTTTTTTTATCATACTCTATATGATAGATAATATATCCATGGAGGATGTTGATAGAGTTTAGAGTTATATTATAAAAAACCCTGTTCTTTCCAGCCTTAGCTATTGTGATAAGAAAGCGCTCTTAGTTCAGTTCGGTAGAACGTGGGTCTCCAAAACCCAATGTCGTAGGTTCAAATCCTACAGAGCGTGATTCCATTCTTGTTAGGTCAAATTGAATTTTCGAATTAGACTTAAATAAATGAACAAAAATCGAATCGAAAATTGACCTCCTGTGGATTAGAGAAAAGAGGAGGTCAATCAAAAAAAGATTTGTTAAATAATCAAAGGTCCAATTGATCACCACGTCTGTATTGTAAATATGCAGTTACAAATAATCCAGCCAAAGTAATAGGAATTAGACCTAAGACGATTCCAAATAGAAAAACTTCAATCATTTCAATCAATTCGTTTGAAAAAAAAGAAAGGTAATATCTACCCCTAAAATAGTAATCTGAATTGCCCCTGAATCGAATCTTAATAACAAAAAATTATCAATTGCTCTAGTAAATGGATGGAATTCCACAAAAGGATTTCTTGAGTTGTTCATTCAATTAATTTCAAATAAGTCGTATCTTGTTTAGACCTATAAATAGAGCAGAAGTAATAGTTAAAGCCGCGAGTAAAAAACCGAAATAACTAGTTAGAGTAGGCATGAATGAGCTAAATAAAATATGCTCTTTTTATACATATGTTTCTAAAGCACTTACCTAAGTTTCTATTTGGAAAGAAAAAAGAAAAAATCGAAATTCAAAGAATAAGTTCAATTGAAAGTTTTTGATTCATCAACTATTAAATTGGAGATGGCACTAACAAAGATAAAGAAAGAACGGTAGAAAAAGAAAAAAATGACTCATTATCTGTCACATCTACACATCTCGTG